GTATGTACTTTAAATTAGAAAATCAAATTTAAACTTATAAGATCTCTTTATATATATATATATATATATTATTATATATATATATATTATATAGATTAGAAATAAAATACTAATAGATAAAATAAACTTAATATATTAGATCTAGATATATCGTTTGTTTTTTTTTTGTTGATCTGTTCGAAACAAGAGGGAGTCCATGTGGATATCTAGTGATTCAGAGAGCTACAAATTCAAAATTTTAAATGTATATTTTAATCAATTAGTTTCAATGATACATTGATTTTGACTATAGATCTTATCTCTGCCTTGCTATGGAACAAAAAGGGGGTTCTAATCTCGTTCATACTTTTTTAAGATCTTCCAAAAATATTAATGATGTATAACTATTGGAGATACATAATCCAATAAACCAACCCTTTCCTAAGAAAAAAAAAAAATAAGAGTTTTGTTATTGTGAAAAGTGAATCGATGAGGAAGTTTATAATCCCCATCTCGCGAATTATAAAAATCCACTATAATGAATGAAAGGCGAAACCTTGTATTTTGTGTCTAAAACAGCTATTTCTATCTCATATTGATGAGTTCAAAACATCAAAACATTAGTTAATGTGAATTCTTCATCTTATAAATCATCCAATTCATCGAGTCATGTCGATTCAGACAAAGGGTTTATTACCTGTTTCTCGCACAAAAAAACTTTTTGAATGCCCAGTAGAAATAGATTTAGCTAAAGATAAAGCTTTTGCCGTGACCGGATATCCCCTTTCCTTCCAAATACTTCTACGAATACGTTTTTTTCGCAGAGAAGTACGTTTCTTTGGAACCGCCATTTCAAAATAAGGGGATCGCTCGTTTTTCGAGCTAGATGTGAAAGACGTTTATTGTTCAAAATGGATCGTTCTTTCTAGTCATTATCTATACTTATTCCATATCTGATACTTATGCTTACATTATAACATAGAAAAATATAGATACAAATAGGCGAGTATCGCATATGATATCACTAGGGGCGAGAGAGGGGGTGAAATAGAAGAAAAAAGAAAAAACGATGTGATTTTCAAAGGCTTTTTTTTTTTTTATATATTTATTTGATTATTGCTCTTTCCGAAAGAAATAAGGGCTGGTGAATCGGAAACAATTAATAAGAATAAAAAAAAAGTTTGATTTTCTTATGGAACATACATATCAATATGCATGGATCATACCTTTCGCTCCACTTCCAGTTACTATGTCAATAGGGTTGGGACTTCTGTTTGTTCCGACCGCAATAAAAAATCTTCGTCGTATGTGGACTTTTCCTAGTGTTTCATTGCTAAGTATAGTTATGGTTTTTTCGTCCGATCTGTCTATTCAACAGATAAATGGTAGTTCTATCTATCAACATCTATGGTCTTGGACCATTAATAATGATCTTTCTTTAGAGTTCGGCCACTTGATTGACCCACTTACTTCTATTATGTCAATGCTAATCACTACTGTTGGAATCATGGTTCTTATTTATAGTGACAATTATATGTCTTATGATCAAGGATATTTGAGATTTTTTGCTTATATGAGTTTTTCCAATACTTCCATGTTAGGATTAGTTACTAGTTCCAATTTGATACAAATTCATATTTTTTGGGAACTAGTGGGAATGTGTTCGTATTTATTAATAGGTTTTTGGTTCACACGACCGACTGCCGCAAATGCTTGTCAAAAGGCGTTTGTAACTAATCGTGTAGGGGATTTTGGGTTATTATTAGGAATCTTAGGTTTTTATTGGATAACAGGGAGTTTCGAATTTCGGGATTTGTTCGAAATCTTCAATAACCTGATCCATAATAATGGGGTCAACTCCTTATTTGCTACTCTGTGTGCCTCCCTATTATTCATCGGTGCAGTTGCAAAATCCGCACAATTTCCCCTTCATGTATGGTTACCTGATGCCATGGAGGGGCCTACTCCCATTTCGGCTCTTATCCATGCTGCTACTATGGTAGCAGCAGGAATTTTTCTTGTCGCCCGGCTTCTTCCGCTTTTCACAGTCATACCTTACATAATGAATCTCATTTCTTTGATAGGTGTAATAACGGTACTATTAGGGGCTACTTTAGCTCTTGCTCAAAGAGACATTAAGAGAAGTTTAGCCTATTCTACAATGTCTCAATTGGGTTATATTATGTTAGCCCCGGGGATAGGCTCTTATCGAGCTGCTTTATTCCATTTGATCACTCATGCTTATTCGAAAGCATTATTGTTTTTAGGATCCGGATCAATTATTCATTCAATGGAACCCATTATTGGATATTCTCCAGATAAAAGTCAGAACATGGTTCTTATGGGTGGTTTAACAAAATATGTGCCAATTACAAAAAATACTTTTTTATTGGGTACACTTTCTCTTTGTGGAATTCCACCTCTTGCTTGTTTTTGGTCTAAAGATGAGATTCTTAATGATAGTTGGTTGTATTCACCGATTTTCGCGATAATAGCTTGTTTCTCAGCAGGTTTAACCGCA